TGGTTCGGCCCGTAATCACATATAAAATAGCTGATGGGATAAATTTAGCAAAACTTTTCACTCAAGATCTCTTGAAGGAAAAAGATAATGTCCAACTTAGAATTGTCAATTATATCCTTTATGGAAACGGAAAGTCAATTCGTGGAATTTTTCACACAAGTATTCAATTAGTTCGGACTTGCTTAGTATTGAATTGGGACCAAGAAAAAAATGGTTCTATAGAAAAGGTTCATGCTTCTCTTGTTGAGGTAAGGGTAAATGATCTGATTCAAAATTTCATAAAAATTGAGTTAGTAAAGTCTAGTCTTTCATATGCCGAAAAAAGGTATGATACGGCGGGTTCGGGATTGATCCCCGATAATGGATTAGATTGCACCAATATCAACCCTTTTTTTTCGAAAGTGAAGATTTCAGTAGTTACTCAGCATCAAGCAACTATTGGTACATTGTTGAATCAAAATAAGGCTTTGATAATTTTGTCATCATTCAATTGTTCTCGAGTTGGCCCATGTCCATTCAATGGTTCGAAATATAACATTACGGCAAAAGAATTGAATCCCATAATTCTAATTAGAGATTTGTTGGGTCCCCTAGGTACTATTGTATCTAAAATAGTGAACTTTTATTCAGCTTACTATTTAATAACTCATAATCAGATCTTGGTAAACAAATATTGGATACTTGATAATTTGAAAGCGACTTTCCAAGTACTTGAAGTACTTAAATACTGTTTAATAGATGAAAATAGAAGGATTTATAATCCCAACCCATGCAATACCATCATTTTGAATCCATCCCATTTGAATTGGTGCTTTTTACATCACAATTATTGTGAAGAAACATCCACAATAATTAGCATTGGACAATTTATTTGTGAAAATCTATGTCTAGTTAAATATGGGACACATATAAAAAAATCTGGTCAAATTTTAATTGTTCATGTTGATTCCTTAGTTATAAGATCAGCTAAGCCGTATTTGGCTACTCCAGGAGCAACTGTTCACGGACATTACGGAGAAACCCTTTCTGAAGGAGATACATTAGTTACATTTATATATGAAAAATCCCGATCTGGTGACATAACGCAGGGACTTCCAAAAGTGGAGCAAATCTTAGAAGTGCGTTCGATTGGTTCAATATCGATGAACCTTGAAAGGAGAGTCGAAGGTTGGAACGAACGTATACCAAGAATTCTTGGAATTCCTTGGGGATTCTTAATTGGAGCTGAGCTAACTATAGCCCAAAGCCATATCTCTTTGGTTAATAAGATCCAAAAGGTTTATCGATCTCAAGGGGTGCAGATTCATAATAGACATCTAGAGATTATTGTACGACAAGTAACATCAAAAGTGTTGGTTTCAGAAGACGGAATGTCTAATGTTTTTTCGCCTGGAGAATTAATCGGATTGCTGCGAGCAGAACGAGCAGGGCGTGCTTTAGACGAAGCGATCTGTTATCGGGCAATTTTATTAGGAATAACGAGGGCGTCTCTGAATACTCAAAGCTTCATATCTGAAGCAAGTTTTCAAGAAACTGCTAGAGTTTTAGCAAAAGCTGCTCTACGGGGGCGTATTGATTGGTTGAAGGGTCTGAAAGAAAATGTAGTTCTGGGGGGAATTATCCCTATCGGTACCGGATTTAAAAAATTAGTGCACCGTTCAAGGCAAGACAAAAACATTTATTTTGAAATAAAAATGAAAAATGTATTCAAGTTGGAAATGAGAGATATTTTGTTACACCATCGAGAATTTTTTTGTTCTTATAGCCCAAAGAATTTCCATGACACATTAGAAAATTCATTTACGCGATTTCATAATTCCTAAGCAGAGATTTTTTCTTTTTCCTTTCTAGTTTTGTTAAGTAAAAAAATGAAGTAAGTAATAAAAAAAAATTAATGGTTCGGACTATGTATCAATGGTCAACCTCGTTATAAGGTTCCGTAGGAACAATTAGTTATTTCAAAAAAAAGAGAAAGCGCGGGAAAAATGACAAGAAGGTATTGGAACATCCATTTGGAAGAGATGATGGAGTCGGGAGTTCATTTTGATCATGGTACTAAGAAATGGAATCCTAGAATGGCCCCTTACATTTCTGCAAAGCGTAAAGGTATTCATATTACAAATCTTACTAGAACTGCTCGTTTTTTATCAGAAGCCTGTGATTTAGTTTTTGATGCAGCAAGTCGAGGAAAACCTTTTAAATGGTTGGTACCAAAAATAAAGCAGCGGATTTAGTAGTCTCAGCTGCAATAAGGGCTCGATGTCATTATGTTAATAAAAAATAGCTCGGTGGTATGTTAACGAATTGGTCCACTACAGAAACGAGACTTCATAAGTTCAGAGACTTAAGAGGAGAACAAAAGATGGGGAAACTCAACCGTCTCCCTAAAAGAGATGCAGCAATGTTGAAGAGAAAATTATCGACTTTGCAAACATATCTAGGTGGGATCAAATATCTGACTGGGTTGTCCGATATTGTAATCATCGTTGCTCAGCAAAAAGAATATACAGCTCTTCGAGAATGTGTCATTTTGGGAATTCCAACAATTTATTTAATCGATACAAATTGTGACCCGGATCTTGCAGATATTTCGATTCCAATCAACGATGACGTTATAGCTTCAATCCGATTGATTCTTAACAAATTAGTATCCGCAATTTGTGAGGGTCGTTCTAGCTATATAAGAAATCATTGATTATGATTATGTTATGATTAAGAATAATAAGATTAGTTAATTATTTTGATTTCTTAGATTGGTTACTATTCTTGTCTTGCATTTTTTAAAAGAGATAAAATGGGATATTATGTTATGTGATTTCTTGGTATTTTAAATATATGATTAATGATATAAAGTAGATAAGTTGAAAAAGAGATGGTTGAATCAAAATAATTTTTTTTTTAGTTTGATTTCTGTCAGAGGGCAATATGAATGTTATACCATGTTCCATTAAAACACTCAAAGGATTCTACGATATATCAGGTGTAGAAGTAGGCCAACATTTATATTGGCAAATAGGAGGTTTACAAATTCATGCTCAAGTACTTATCACTTCTTGGGTAGTAATTGCTATCTTATTAGGGTCAGTTATCATAACTGTTCGGAATCCACAAACTATTCCTACCGACGGGCAGAATTTCTTTGAATATGTTCTTGAATTTATTCGAGACTTGAGTAAAACTCAGATTGGAGAAGAATATGGCCCTTGGGTTCCCTTTATTGGAACCATGTTCTTATTTATTTTTGTTTCTAATTGGTCTGGAGCTCTTTTACCTTGGAAAATCATACAGTTACCTCATGGAGAGTTGGCTGCCCCCACGAATGATATAAATACTACTGTTGCTTTAGCTTTACTCACGTCCGTGGCATATTTTTATGCGGGTCTTACCAAAAAAGGGTTGGCTTATTTTGGAAAATACATTCAACCAACTCCAATCCTTTTACCAATTAACATCCTAGAAGATTTCACAAAACCTTTATCTCTGAGTTTTCGACTTTTCGGAAATATATTGGCGGATGAATTAGTAGTTGTTGTTCTTGTTTCTTTAGTGCCTTCAGTAGTTCCTATCCCTGTCATGTTTCTTGGATTATTTACAAGCGGTATTCAAGCTCTCATTTTTGCAACTTTAGCCGCGGCTTATATAGGGGAATCCATGGAGGGTCATCATTGATTAGTTTTCAAAAGAGTCTTCTTTTTTTAAGCTTACCCCGACTGAGGCAATGCATGGTTCAAGAAAATATACTTGGTTCGGTAACATATACATATATAGATAGAAATAAGAAATCCATATGTATATATGACTAGAGTTCTAAGAGGAAAGATAGACAATATTACGAAGGATGGGTTAGGGAGATCACACTAGATATATGTCTATATGTAATGTCTATAAGTCCAGCTACAGTTCCTGTAGATTTTTCGACGAATTATTCTAGAATCTGATTCAATAAAAAATGCGGGCGGTTTCCGTTATGAAAGAAACAAATGTATATGTGATAGTAGATATATATTAGTTATATAGGGTTTATCCCTATCTATATATTTTTTTTTCGAAGTTTTAGTTACTTCGATTCGATATTTTTTAGTGATCAAATTAAGTAAGAATTCCTTGGTTGATTGTATCATTAACCATTTTTTTTTGGTGCGAGGAACCTATCATCATGAATCCACTGATTTCTGCCGCTTCCGTTATTGCTGCTGGATTGGCCGTAGGGCTTGCTTCTATTGGACCTGGAGTTGGTCAAGGTACTGCTGCAGGCCAAGCCGTAGAAGGTATTGCGAGACAACCAGAAGCAGAAGGAAAAATAAGAGGCACCTTATTGCTTAGTCTAGCTTTTATGGAAGCTTTAACCATTTATGGGCTCGTTGTGGCATTAGCACTTTTATTTGCAAATCCTTTTGTTTAATTTCATCCTAGAACGAAAATGTAAAAAAGTGCATTACACACTTTTTCTTATTTTATTAATTCGTTGCGGTTTGCTTCTGTGAATTATATCACTACTTTACTCCTACAATTATGTATTTGTTGGAACAATACTCCGGGAAAGACTGATTTGAGGATGACGAATTAGTGGATTTGCTCGCTTTATTCCTTCCCGTCCTTCGGTTAGTACGATGGAATTTTTACTTTCGTTTTAGGAAGTGTTTGAACAGGGGAAATATTTTGCAATTTCTACAAGACTTAGGACCCAACTTAATAAGTATCTTATCGGAAACTTAAAACAAAGAAAAAAATTAAGAAAAAGAAATCGATCAAAAAAGGGCAAGTCAAGTGATACAAAAAGAACTCTGTTCTTTGTTAGTCCTATCTATAAGAGGAGAGCATATGAAAAATGTAACCGATTCTTTCGTTTCCTTAGGCCACTGGCCATCTGCCGGGAGTTTCGGGTTTAATACCGATATTTTAGCAACAAATCTAATAAATCTAAGTGTAGTGCTTGGTGTATTGATTTTTTTTGGAAAGGGAGTGTGTGCGAGTTGCATATTTCAAGAATAGGTTGGACC